TTATATGGTATTTTACTAAGATTTTCTATTTTATTTCATTGAAATCAAATTCAAATAAATTCTTAGAATGAATTTCATTTTTAATTGAAATTCTGCTTTAAGAAATTTTTATTTAAATGATATGAAAAAAATGTAAACCAATTTTTTTTTCATAAAAGAAATATATATGGGAGCATAAGGAAGCGAACCTTTTTCTATTTTAATTAGAATCGAATTTTTTGTATATTCTATACAATGGAAAAAATTCTATTATTATCACAAGAAAATTTTTGAACCTAACCGAACCGGAACAAATTACGTTGCCTTCACAAATAACCTTAGATTCGTCAGAAGATTTGAAACCCAGATTGGGAATTACCAATGGTAATTACCAATTGGTGACATCCCCATTTCCATCGATTTGCTATTAAAAACTAATAGCAAATGATATTGAGTCGATTCGAGGCAAGTGTTCGAATCTATTATGACATAAGCATAAGATGCCCAACGGATTTTTTTTAGATCTTGAAAAAAGAAAATACCTTCTCAGTATTATGAATAGAATATTTTTTTTCTAATTAATATTAATATAGTTTTAAATGTTAGCCATGATGCCATTTATCAATATTTTTGAAGCAGGATCGAAGTTGTTTATATATTAGTATATATATATTTTTTTTTTTTTATTTTTTGAGGCTTGAGGCTATCATAAAATACTTCATATAAGTGTACTTTCATAGAACATAGAACATAGTATCTTTCTTTGTACTTAAAGAAGAATCAAGTACAAATCAAAAGATATCCGATTATTTTATTTATTAGAATAGAAGATAGAAAAGAGAATTTGAAATGTATTTTTTGTGTGTTAACTTATCTTGTTCTTTCTTTCTATCACTACTAATATTACTAATAATCTAAGAATATTATAATTACTAAATTAGTATTAAATTCTATAATTATCAAAGTGATTATACTAATCAAATAGTATTTTGTAAAAATATATGGGTATAGTTACCTATTCATATCTATTCATCTGCATATTGTATCTTTTTTTGTAATTGACAACAAAGATAGATTAAGTCACGCTATATCATAATTTTTTTTTATTAAATATTTTCAATGCAGTCCAAAATAAAAGCAAAATTCGTTCTAACTAGAGATATTATATATAAGAGAGAAAATGCATTAGAATCTTTGTAATTTTTTCTATTCTGGGGTTTATATATAAATGAAAATTTTATTATAATTCCTAATTGAAAAAAATTTGACTTTTTCAAGTAATTTATACTAATATACTAAAATAGTAATATACTAAATTTAAGAATTTAAGATAAAAAAAATCCAAAATGAAATCAAGAATAATTAGAATTAAAACTAGAATTAAAATTCTAGTTAATGGTTCCAATTTGACCTAAATTTTGGGATCTATCACTGGAAATCCTTTTTTTATCAATTCAAATCGATTGAAGAATTCTTCAATAGATAAAGGAAAGAAGTTCTTAAAGAATATGTATGTGTTTTGAAATAGAATTAATTATTTCAATTGAATTCAATAAAAAACAAAAATCCTCCCCCCTTTTTTTGGAAGGGGATAAGCAAAATAAATAGGATTAAAAAAAAAAAAGAAAAAAGAATTGAATCATTTTTCTCGATTTTGAATTAGATTTGGCGACATGGCCAAGCGGTAAGGCAGGGGACTGCAAATCCTTTATCCCCAGTTCAAATCTGGGTGTCGCCTTTTCAACAAGATATTTAAAATTTCTTTTTCTATATTCTATATCCTAGTAATAAAATTTGACAAATTTTTGTTCTTTATAATTAATAATTAGAGACAAAGATTTTCTTGATACTGGATTTTTCTAATTCCTCGTTCGAGAAAATAGAAAAACTTGTCCAGTGGAATTCAAAAAAATAAAGGAATAGGTTTAAGATTTGTAGTGACAGCCCCTCTTTCTCTCATAGAAAGAGAGACAGTAAGTTTAGATTAAATAGAAAATTATTAACGTATACAATACAATAATGTATTATTTATGTATCTTGATAATACATTTAGATATTTCTTAAAAAAAAAAAAGAGTTTGTATGTCAGATTTTTAAGGCTTTCTACGAGAGATTCTACCTAAAATTAAGCTAAGCACTTTCTATTTTTTAATTGGTTTATTAATAGCCTTATAAATCAGAATCGTATTTTGACTCTTCACTAATAATTGTATTATTATTATTGATCAATAATGGAATAATTACTTCATAGAAATAGGAGACACAAATTACATGGATTTAGTCAGTTTTGCTTGGGCTGCTTTAATGGTAGTCTTTACATTTTCACTTTCTCTTGTAGTATGGGGAAGGAGTGGACTTTAATTAGGAAGATTTTTTGATAAATCATTCGAGTAATCGAATTATATCAATCAATTTTTTCTTTGATCTTTTTACATCAATAGATTTTGCAAAGCTTTATTCAATAAAAGCTTGTCTCTCTTTTACAAGATAATCTATAAAAAACTCTCTACTGCGATAGAAAAAAGTATATTCTACCGCAGTAGATCGTTTGTTTTAGTTAACACTTGGGATTCTCTTTTTTTTAATCACTTTCTTTTATTTCTTTATTTCTTTAATTATTGATAAGAATTTCTAATTCAAGTTTAAGTCAAATTAATCATTTTGGCTGACTGTTTTTACGTAGATAATAAGTAAAAAAGCAGTAGGAACTAGAATGAACAGTGCAGTAGCAATAAATGCGAGAATATTGACTTCCATAATCTCATTTTTCTTTTTTTTTTTTTTTTTTCGCAATAACTCGGGATATAATCCCATAGAAAGGAGATATTGAACTCCTTTAAATAAATGAAATTCAATAGGATGGTTTGCATCCTGATAATATTGAATCGGATCCTTTTTTTGAGTAAAGGATATCTGATCTATCAAATCGATTTATTGTTGAGAATTAAATAGTATAACATAGGAAGATCTTTTACCCATACTAGTTTGGTAATGGATTGGATTAGTCCTTTTCCACTTTTTGTGTCTTATAGCTTATTGTCTGCCTATTGTCTGTCTTCCTTATCTTAATATCCTTAATTTTTCTTATATTTTGAAATTTAATGCAATTAAGGATTTTTATTTAAATGACTGAAATTCTATAGGTCAGTCACACACATATCCAAACTAAGACTAGAAGTATGATGGTAAAAAGAGAAGATAATAAAATCGAATATTCTAAGAAATTAACTGAAAAGGTTCATTTCTTCATTTTCTCTTTTTTTTAGTAAGTCTCTCCTTTTTCGGATTTGGAATGGAATGCATATATTCCAAATTAAGTCTGCTACTTGAATGAAAATATTAAGTATAAAAAAAATCGGAACTAAAAGAGGTGTACTTTATTTAATATGAAGAGTACTTTGTTTGTTAAGGTAATTATACAAAGTTTATTCTTTATTAATAAAGAAAAAAATAAAACTTTTTATTTTTATTTATAAAAATAAATAAAAACTTGTAAAATAGCATCATTTCATTGATCAAGAACAGTAAAAAAAAAAGTATGACGAGGGTCGATGGTATAAATAAAAGACTGAATGAATATAGTAAAACTTTTGATTCGTAGAATCAGGATATTAGAAATATATATCTTATCAATCAATAGATAGTAGTCAAAAAAAAATGAGATTTCTGCATCCATATTTATCTGGGTAATAAATGCAAAACGAAAACAAAAGAGATATTCATTCCAATAAAATATCATTTCAATAATTATTAAAATTGAGATTTTGTTTTCTGCCTCCCTTTTTACACGAAAAAAAAAAGAAAAATGGATGAATATTTCGGATTCTAGTTCGGGACTGACGGGACTCGAACCCGCAGCTTCCGCCTTGACAGGGCGGTGCTCTAACCAATTGAACTACAATCCCAGCAAAGCAAGGTCTATGGTATAAATATTCATAAAGGTAATATGAATATCATCCCATTCAGCTATATGCTATACGAAAGTTAAAAATAATATTTTTAGAATATTAATATATTCACATATTAATATTATATAGACTCTAGTCAGAGTGAGACGGATTACTAGTAATCTTTTATTGTTTTAAAAAAATTGTTTTATTCAAAAAAACAGATAATTTATCTGCTCTTTAAGAGCAATAAACTCTTTTTTTTTTTAATGAGACTTTATTAAATGAAATTTCAGTAATAATTTACTGATTGAAACTTCAAAAACTTTCATGAATCTCAATTCTTAGAAAGAAAAATTGATAAGAATGCATATAGAATATGCATATCATATAAATACACGATATGCATATAAATACACGAACTCTTTTCATTAATTTAATGGATGGTTTTACATTTCCTTTTATTTAAAGTCCTTAATTTAATATTAATTAAAAGGAAATCTCAAATATCAAATATATATTACTAAATCATATATAACATATATATTCATAGAGTAGCATTTTTGGGCCGAGCTGGATTTGAACCAGCGTAGACATATCGCCAACGAATTTACAGTCCGTCCCCATTAACCGCTCGGGCATCGACCCTGGGTGGAAGGATTAATTCTAGGTTTAACGAAGAATTAATCCTATGTTTCTTAATAAACCCGGGAGAATTAAATTAATCTTAGGTTTATTGATTAATTATCACCTTACCAACTTTTTATCTTACCCCCAGGGGAGATCGAATCCCCGCTACCTCCTTGAAAGAGAGATGTCCTAACCACTAGACGATGGGGGCAAATCTGCCCACACCTCGTCATCAGTCAGTATTCAAATTATAATATGTATTTTTTTACTGTCAATAGACTTTTATATTACTTTACTTTATTCTTTCTTTTTTGATCATTTTTGTCATCATATTTTTATCATGTTTTTGATCACATTTTTTATTTTTTTATGACTTGATCCAAAAAGTATTCCCTATTCTTATGTTAAGATTGCGTATAATTTTTTGATTTGATAATTCATTTATGAACTATTCTATGCTAAATTATAATGATAAGAATTTAACGAAAAGAGCTTAGTTGAAGAATTCCTTCAATTCAGGTAGTTATGTAATGTAATCGGTCTACGAGAAGAGTACAATTTCTTTTTACTTCATAATTATTTTAATTTCAAGTAAATCGGAGCTCGTTGCTTCATTTGATGTTCAGATCAAATATGTCTATTACTACATGTACACTTTTTCATGTACACTTTTTCTATTTCATATTTCAAAAAGATTCGGTTTTTCCGTTCCTAGTATGAAATTCTTCTGAATAATATGAAATGTAGAACTTTAAATTTAATTATTATCATTTTTAAATTTAATTATTATCATTTTTTTCTATTTTATATAGATATAGAAAAGATTCCATAATTGGAAGAAAGTAGCAGAATCATGTTTCAAGAATATTTTATCAATACATTTCCATTCCATTAATTTATACTTCTTGCAAATCCTCACGTTTTTTTTTGGAATGAAAGCGGTTTTTCTTCATTATTCTATTCCACCTCTTTTCTTCATTATTCTATTCCACCTTTTTAAAAATAAAATCATTCTATTTCTATTCCACCTCTTTACAAAAAAAATAAAATTTCATAATCCTATGGGAGGCATAAAATATATGGTACATTTTTTGTCAAATTATGGCCCACAGGTCATTCGTCCACAAGAGTTTAGAAAAGATTGAAAAACTTTTGAAAAAATTCGTCATTCACCATATTGTTGAGCCGTTATCAACATTTATTTTTCCTACAAAAAAAAGAATTAATTCCAATCAAGATAGAAATTCTTAGAATGAAGTATCATCTGATGATGATGAATTAGATGAGGAGGACTCTTTATCATCAGAAGACTTTGATTCCAAGTCAGATGAGGACTCTTTGTCAGAGTCAAATGAAGGATCATCTGAGGAGGAATCAGATGTTGAGTCCTATTATATATAACGACTTTTTCTTTTATCGAGAGTTAGAACATTATTCCAATTGGTCTTTAAGAAATCATATTATTCCGTTTATTTACCAGATTGATCGGTTCATCGAATACCATAAGCAAAAAGAAACTCTTTTTGCAACAAGTGTTCTCAATTTACTAGAAGAAATAAAGAAAAGAGTTACCTATTTCAAATCGTCAATCGATGATCCTTATCCATCAGAGGAGTTGGACCCATTGTACTCTTGCCATTATAAGTGGTTTGAGATGCAGTACTTCAAGTGGGATCTAACTCAATCAGAGGAGTTGGCCCCATCGTATTCACTCCCTTTGTCGGAATCCGAGTGGGAAGAGAGGGATTCGCAAATTAATGAGCTCCCTCCGAGCTATCGTTGCGAATTGATTTCTTACTGGGTCCGGGGTTCTTTTTTCTCGACTAAAATATCGAGAAATCCAAATATCTACCTTTCGGGACCAAAGGTGATAAAATTTCTCCGAAAAATTTCGGAGGTATTGCGTACTATATCAATCAATTTTTATCCAAATCAAATCTTTCATTTTATTTGGATAGAATAAAAAAGTAGTAATGGACATATATGGAGTTCACTAAAATTTCATGTGATTTATCAAACAGAATAGAAATTCCATCATTACTAGATTGATCTATAGATAGGGATCGTCAAGAAATAATGATCAACTAAAGGGATTTTTTTCGATAATAAATAAGCTTCAGATTAAGATGATTTGGAATGAAAATAGGGGAATGTCAACAATACCTGGGTTTAATCAGATACAATTTGAGGGCTTTTGCAGATTTATTACTAAAGGCTTGAGGGAAGAATTTGATAAGTTTCCAGAAAAAAAAATGAAAGATATAGATCAAAATATGGAATTTCTATTTTTTGTGGAAAAATATCAATTGGTAGAACCCTTGATAAAAGAAAGAGATGCTTTTTATGAATCACTTACATATTCTGCAAGATTATATGTACCCGCGGGATTAATTCGAAAAACCAGTATAAAAATGCAAAAACAAACCGTTTTTATAGGAAACATTCCTTTAATGACTTCCCAAGGAACTTTTATAATAAATGGAATATATAGAACTGTAATTAATCAAATATTGCAAAACCCTGGTATTTATTATCGTTCAAGATTGGACCGCGAAGGAATTTCTGTCTATACGGCCACTATAATATCAGATTGCGGAGGAAGGATAAAGTTAGAAATGGATACAAAAGCAAGGATATGGGTGCGTGTGAGTAGGAAACAAAAGATATCGATTCTAGTTCTATTATTAGCTATGGGTTCGAATCTTAAAGAAATTCTAGATAATGTTCGTTACCCTGAGATTTTATTGTCTTTCGCAAATGATAAGAAGGAACTAAAAAAGATTAGTTCAAAAGAAAATGCTCTTTTGGAGTTTCACAAAAAGTTTTTTTCTAAAGAAGAGAAGGAACAGAAAGATATTGTATCTTCAGAGTCCTTATGTGAGTACTTACAAAAGGACTTTTTAGAAAAATTTTATAAAAAAAAATGCGAACTAGGAAAGATTGGTCGACGAAATATGAATCGGAGACTTAATCTCGATATATCTCAGGACAATATATTTTTGTTACCAAAAGATATATTGGCTGCTGCCGATCATTTGATTGAAATGAAATGGGAAATGGGTACACTTGATGATATGAATCACTTGAAGAATAAACGTATTCGTTCTGTAGGAGATCTTTTACAGGATCAATTTAGATTGGCTCTCTCTCTTTTAGAAAAGGCAGTTCGGAATACTATATCTGTAGCAATTTCTCGTAATAAATGGATACGAAGTCCTCAAATTTTGGTAACTTCAACTTCATTCAAAACTACTTATGAATCGTTTTTTGGTCTTCACCCCTTATCGCAACTTTCAGATCAAACTAATCCATTAGCACAAGTAGCTCATGGTCGAAAATGGAGTTTTTTGGGTCCTAGAGGACTGACAAGTCGGACTGCTAGTATTCAGATACGAGATATCCATCCTAGCTACTATGGACGTATTTGTCCAATTGATACATCTGAAGGTACTAATGTTGGACTTATTGGATCCTTAGCTATTTATGCACGGATTGGTCATTGGGAATCTATAGAAAGTCCGTTTTATAAAATATCTGAGAAATCAAGAAAAAAAAAAGGACAGATGGTTTATTTATCACCAACAAAAGATGAATATTATATGATAGCAGCAGGAAATTCTTTGGCTTTGAACCAGGGTATTCAAGAAGAAGAGGTTGTTCCTGCTCGATACCGTCAAGAATTCCTAACTATTGCGTGGGAACAGATTCATCTTAGAAGTATTTCTCCCTTCCACTATTTTTCTATTGGAGCTTCTCTTATTCCTTTTATCGAGCATAATGACGCCAATCGAGCTTTAATGAGTTCTAATATGCAACGCCAAGCAGTTCCCCTTTCTCAGTCGGAGAAGTGTATTGTTGGAACTGGCCTAGAAGGCCAAACGGTTCTAGATTCGGGGTTTTCACTTATAGCTGAGCATCAGGGAAAGGTCCTTTATACTGATAGTCAAAAGATCCTTTTTTCAAGGAATGGGAATACTGAAAGTATTCCTTTAGTTAAGTATCAAGGTTCCAACAAAAAAACTTTGATCCATCAAAAACCCCGGGTTCAGGGAGGTAAATGCGTTAAAAAAGGTCAAATTTTGGCGGACGGTGCCGCTACAGTTGATGGGGAACTCGCTTTAGGAAAAAACATATTAGTAGCTTATATGCCATGGGAGGGTTATAATTCTGAAGATGCAGTACTAATTAGTGAACGTCTGATATATGAAGATATTTTTACTTCTTTTTCTATTCGGAGATATGAAATTAAGACTTATATGACAAATCAAGGCCCTGAAAGAATCACTAAGGGAATACCCCATCTCGAGACTCATTTTCTCCGCAATTTGGATAGGAATGGGATTGTGATGTTGGGATCTTGGGTAGAAACAGGTGATATTCTTGTAGGTAAATTAACGCCAAGAGAGGATGAACCGTTTCCAGAGGACAGATTATTAGAGGCTGTGCTTGGCATAGATTTATCCAGTACAAAAGAAACTTCTCTAAGACTACCTATAGGTGGAAAAGGTCTAGTTATTGATGTGAAATGGATTGAGATGAACGATTCCAGTGATTTTTTAGAGATGGTTTCTGTATATATTTTACAGAAACGTCAAATCAAAGTAGGTGATAAAGTAGCTGGAAGACATGGAAATAAAGGTATCATTTCCAAGATTTTGTCTAGACAAGATATGCCCTATTTGCAAAATGGAACACCTGTTGATATGGTCTTCAATCCCTTGGGAGTACCTTCACGAATGAATGTGGGACAGATATTTGAATGCTCACTTGGATTAGCAGGGGATTTGCTAAAGAGACATTATCGAATAACACCCTTTGATGAAAGATATGAGCAAGAGGCTTCGAGAAAACTAGTGTTTTCTGAATTATATGAAGCTAGTAAACAAACAAAAAATCCATGGGTATTTGAGCCTGAATACCCTGGAAAAAGCAGAATATTTGATGGAAGAACAGGAAATCCTTTTGAACAACCTATTCTAGTAGGAAAGTCCTATATCCTAAAATTAATTCATCAAGTAGATGATAAAATCCATGGACGTTCTACTGGGCCTTACACACTTGTTACACAACAACCTCTTAGAGGAAGGGCCAACCAAGGGGGACAACGGGTAGGAGAAATGGAAGTTTGGGCTCTCGAAGGATTTGGTGTTGCTCATATTTTACAAGAAATCCTTACTTATAAATCTGATCATATTAGAGCTCGTAAAGAAATATTAAATACTATGCTTATTGGAGGAAGAGCACCTAACCCTGAGGATGATTTTCCAGAAACTTTTCGAGTACTCGTTCGAGAACTACGATCTTTGGCTCTAGAACTGAATTATTTCCTTGTATCTGAAAAGAACTTCCAGATTCATAGGAAGGAAGTGTGATCTGAATTAATAATTATTTCAATTTTTATGATTGACCAGTATAAACATCAAAAACTTCAAATTGGACCAGTTTCCCCTCAACAAATAAAGGCTTGGGCGACCAAAATTCTACCTAATGGGGAAAAAATAGTTGGAGAGGTAACAAAAAATGAGACTTTTCATTATAAAAGCAATAAACCAGAAAAAAATGGATTGTTTTGCGAACGAATCTTTGGACCCATAAAAAGTGGATTTTGTGGGTGTGGAAAGTATCGAGAGATTGGGGCTGAAAAAGAAAACCCAAAATTTTGTCAACAATGCGGAGTAGAATTTGGTAATTCTCGGATACGAAGATATCAAATGGGGTACATTAAACTCGCATGTGCAGTGACTCATGTGTGGTATTTAAAAGGTCGTCCTAGTTATATCGCAAATCTTTTAGATAAATCCCTTAAGGAATTAAAAAGTCTAGTATATTGCGGTGTGTGATTTGATCAAAATTCTCATTTGACAGGTTCGAATTGAGAAACTGTCATCCCATTCGATCCTATTGGGATGCCCTAGCTCTGACATGTATTTTGGAAGAAATAACATGAAACTTAGAATTTTTGGTATATTCTATACTTCTAATTTAAAGGGGAATTAATCCATGGTCGATTCTATAATAGATAAACCTAGTTATACCTTGTGAAAATCTTTTTTCATGAGATTTATCATTCCATTTAGAAAAAGATTTTGCTTAAGCAATCAAATATAGTATGGTTACAGAAGTTTATCCATCGCATATATGCTTCAAGTAAGGCATAACCGTCGAGGTGACTAGGGACCTAAAAGATTAAATGGAATGAGATATAGACAAATAAATCCCGTATGAATTCAAAAATCAGAAATCTTTAAGAGAATTCATTAGGGAAATAGACTACTCAATAATTTGACATTCTCATTTTAAGCAATTCATTTATCAAATTCAAGTAAAATAAGAATGAATCAATGAGAAATTAGTTTTAATTGGGAACTTGAGTAAAGAGTAGTTCTTTTTCATTTTTTATCTAAAAAAAGAAAGAACTTTTTTTTCTTTTTTTTAACTACTTGAGCCGGATGAGAGGAAACCTTCACGTCCGATTTGAAAGGGGGGAATCCTTTAGGAACCTATCTCGATTGTTCTTTTGCTAGGCCCACAGCTAAAAAACCAACTTTCTTACGATTACGAGGTTCATTCGAAGATGAAATCCAATCCTGGAAATACAGCATTCCGCTTTTTTTTAATACCCGAGGCTTCGAGAAATTTCGAAATCGAGAAATTGTGACAGGAGCTGATGCTATTAGAGAGCAATTAGCTGATTTAGATTTGCGAATTCTTATCGAGAATTCATTAGTAGAATGGAAAGGATTAGCAGTCCTGAAACCTACTGGAGATAAATGGGAAGATAGAAAAATTCAAATAAGAAAGAATTTTTTGGTTAGACGTATGGAATTAGCTAAACGTTTTCTTCAAACAAATATAGAACCTGAATGGATGGTTTTGTACTTATTACCAGTTCTTCCTCCCGAATTGAGACCCATTATTCAGATAGAAGGGGGTAAGCTAATAAGTTCGGATATTAATGAGCTCTATAAAAGAGTTATTGAGAAGAATATTCTTCTTAGCAATTTATTAAGTATATCTTCATTTATATCTTCGGACAGAGATGTTGTTGTTATAAATTCTCAGGCAAAATTATTACAAGAAGCTGTGGATATACTTCTTCATATTGGGGTCCGCGGACAACTGAGGTCAGATGGTTTTACTAAAGATAAAGATTACAAATCTTTTTCAGATATACTTGGAGGGAAAGAAGGAAGATTTCGTGAGACTTTGCTTGGTCGACGGGTTGATTATTCAGGGCGTTCTGTCATTGTTGTGGGTCCTTCTCTTTCATTATATCAATGTGGATTACCTCGAGAAATGGCAATAGAGCTTTTCCAAGCATTTCTAATCCGCCATCTAATTAGGAAACATTTCGCTACTAACATAGCGACTGCTAAAAGGCTGATTCAGGAGCGGGAAAAAGAACCTATTGTATGGGAAACACTTAAAGAAGTTATGGAGGGGCATCCTATATTATTGAATAGAGCACCCACTCTTCATAGATTAGGCATATTGGCTTTCCAACCCATTTTAGTAGAGGATCGTGCTATTTATTTACACCCATTAGTTTGTAAGGGTTTTAATGCAGACTTTGATGGAGATCAAATGGCTGTTCATTTACCTTTATCTTTGGAAGCTCAAGCAGAAGCTCGTTTACTTATGTTTTCTCATATAAATCTTTTATCTCCAGCTATTGGAGATCCTATTTGTGTACCAACTCAAGATATGCTTATCGGACTCTATGTATTAACCATGGGAATTCGTGAAGGAATTTGTGCAAATAGGTATAATTTACTTAATTGCAGAAACTATCAAAATGAACCAATTGACAATAAAAACTTTAAGTATAAAAAAAAAAAAGAACCTTATTTTTCTAGTTCATATGAAGCACTTGGAGCTTATCGGCAAAAAAGAATCAGTTTAGACAGCCCTTTGTGGCTCCGATGGAATTTAGATAAAGGTGTTGTTGGGTCAAGCGAAGTTCCTATTGAAGTTCAATATGAATCTTTGAGTACTTCTCATGAGATTTATGAGCATTATCTAATAATAAGAAGTACAAAAGATGAAATCCGTTGTATATATATTCGAACCACTATTGGTCATATTTCTTTTTATCGAGAAATAGAAGAAGCCATACAAGGATTTAGTGAAATCCGGGTTTAGTCGAATCCGGTATATTCATACACTATCTAAACTCAAAAATTAGATTAGGTGATGCCCCGGGCAGCGAAATTCGGGTTTTTCCAATTTCATTAATATCATTTTTTCTGAATTTCTGCATAAATAGAAATCAAGACTAAAATAAAAGAAATTCTATCTTCGAACCACTCATTCATGTTTATTGTCGAATCCTACTCAGCAGAATATAGAAGAGGTTTTTATGAAAGAACAAGCCTTTTACAATAGAGTCTTAAATGGAACTGCTATGAAACGACTGATTAGCAGATTAATAGTTCATTTTGGAATGGCATATACATCGCATATCCTAGATCAACTAAAGACTTTAGGTTTCCATCAAGCCACTACTACATCTATCTCATTAGGAATTGATGATCTTTTAACAATATCATCGAAACCTTGGTTAGTTCAAGATGCTGAACAACAGAATTCTATTTTGGAGAAACACCATTATTTTGGAAATGTACACGCAGTAGAAAAATTACGTCAATCTATTGAAATATGGTATGCTACAAGTGAATATTTGAGACAAGAAATGAATCCAAACTTTCGGATGACTGATCCTTCTAATCCAGTCTATTTAATGTCTTTTTCGGGAGCTAGGGGAAATGCATCTCAGATACACCAATTAGTGGGTATGAGAGGATTAATGTCAGATCCTCAAGGACAAATGATTGATTTACCCATTCAAAGCAATTTACACGAGGGACTCTCTTTGACCGAATATATAATTTCTTGTTATGGAGCTCGCAAAGGAGTTGTAGATACTGCTATACGAACAGCAGATGCTGGATATCTTACTCGTAGACTTGTTGAAGTAGTTCAACACATTATTGTACGTAAAAGAGACTGTGGTACTATTCAAGGTATTTCCGTCAGTCCTCAAAATGGGATGACAGAAACCTTTTTGGTCCAAACACTAATCGGTCGTGTATTAGCAGATGATATCTATATTGGTCTACGATGCATTGCTACTCGAAATCAAGATATTGGGATTGGACTGGTCAATCGATTTATAACCTTTCAAACACAATCAATATATATTAGAAGTCCTTTCACTTGCAGAAGTACATCTTGGATCTGTCAATTATGTTATGGTCGGAGTCCCACTCATGGTGATTTGGTTGATTTAGGAGAAGCTGTAGGTATTATTGCGGGTCAATCGATTGGGGAACCTGGAATTCAGCTCACATTAAGAACTTTTCATACTGGTGGAGTATTCACAGGTGGTACTGCCCAATATGTACGAACTCCTTTTCAGGGAAAAATAAAATTCAACGAGGATTTGCTTCATCCTACACGTACCCGTCATGGGCATCCTGCCTTTCTGTGTTCTACAGACTTTTATGTAACTATAGAAAGTCGAGATATTATACATAATATGAGTATCCCTTCGAAAAGTTTGATTTTAGTTCAAAATGATCAATATGTAGAATCAGAACAAGTTATTGCTGAGATTCGCACTGGAATGTCTACTTTTCCTTTGAGAGAGACAGTACAAAAACATATTTTTGCGGAATCAGGAGGAGAACTGCACTGGAGTACTGATGTCTACCATAAACCTAAAGATACATATAAAGATACATATAGTAATGTGCATCTATTACCAAAAACAAGCCATTTATGGGTATTAGCAGGAAGTCCTTGGAGATCCGATAGAGTGTCTTTTTCGGTCCACAAGGATCAAGATCAAATGAATGTTGATTCTTTTTCTATTGAAGAAAGATATATTTCTGACCTCTCAAAAACTAATAATCAATTAAGATATAAATTGTTGGATACTTCTAATAAAGGGGAAATTCTTGAACATTCACGGACTGATCAAATCATATCGAAAAATTTTTCGAATTTCATATATCCTTCTATTTTGCAAGAGAATTCTTATTTCTTGGCGAAAAAGCGAAGAAATCGATTTATTATCCCATTAAAATATGATAAAGAACAAGAAAAAGAACTAATATCTTCTTTTGCGATTTCGATGGAAATACCTATAAACGGTATTTTCCTTCAAAATAATAGTATTCTTGCTTTTTTTGATGATACACGATACAGAAGAGTCAATTCAGGAATTATTCAATACGGGATCATAGAGATAGAGTCGATCATAAAAAAAGAAGATTTGCTTGAGGATCAAGGAATAAAACAATTTCCGGAATACTATACGTTGATTGAGGATGAAGAAATACAAGAATTTAGCCCGGAATACCAAACTTTGATTGAATATCAAAAATATCAAATGTTGATTGAGTATCAAAAAAAACAAAAATTGAATCCGGAATACCAAATGTTAATAAAAGATCAAGGAATAAAAGAATTTCTGGAAGACCAAATGTTAATTGAGGATCAAGAAAGACAAGAATTCAGTCCAGAATACCAAATGTTAATTGAGGATCAAGAAAGACAAGAATTCAGTCCGGAATACCAAATGTTAATTGAGGATCAAGAAAGGCAAGAATTGAGTCCGGAATACCAAATGTTAATTGAGGATCAAGAAAGACAAGAATTGAGTCCGAAATACCAAATGTTAATTGAGGATCAAGAAAGACAAGAATTGAGTCCGGAATATCAAATGTTAATTGAGGATCAAGAAAGACAAGAATTGAGTCCGGAATACCAAATGTTAATTGAGGATCAAGAAAGACAAGAATTGAGTCCGGAATACCAAATATTAATTGAGGATCAAGAAAGACAAGAATTGAGTCCGGAATATCAAATGTTAATTGAGGATCAAGAAAGACAAGAATTGAGTCCGGAATACCAAATGTTAATTGAGGATCAAGAAAGACAAGAATTGAGTCCGGAATATCAAATGTTAAGTGAGGATCAAGAAAGACAAGAATTGAGTCCGGAATATCAAATGTTAATTGAGGATCAAGAAAGACAAGAATTGAGTCCAGAATACCAAATGTTAATTGAGGATCAAGAAAGACAAGAATTCAGTCCGGAATACCAAATGTTAAGTGAGGATCAAGAAAGACAAGAATTGAGTCCGGAATATCAAATGTTAATTGAGGATCAAGAAAGACAAGAATTGAGCCCGGAAAACCAAAGGAAAGTGGATCAGTTTTTTTTCATTCCCGAAGAAGTACATATCTTACCGAAATCCTCTTCTATAAGGGTCCGGAACAATAGTATCATTGGAATAAATACATGGCTCACTTTAAATAAACGAAGCCAGGTAGGTGGATTAGTCCAAGTAAAGAAAACAAGAAAATATATTGAACTGAAAATCTTTTCCGGAGATATTCATTTTCCGAGGGAAACAGATAAGATATCCAGGCACAGCGAGATTTTGATACCACGAGAAATAGGAAAAAAAAATTCTAAAAAATTCCAAAAATCGAAAGATTGGATCTATGTTCAAGGGATCACACCTATCAAGAAGAAGTATTTTGTTTCGGTTAGACCTGTAATTACATATGAAATACCTGATGAGATTGATTTAGCAACACTTTTTCCTCAGGATCTCTTGCAAGAAAAAGACAATCTCCAACTTAGAGTTGTCAATTATTTCCTTTATGGAGATAGCAAGTCAATTCGAATAATTTGTCTCAAAAGTATTCAATTAGTTCGGACTTGTTTAGTATTGAATTGGCACCAAGAACAAAATAGTTCTATAGAAGAAGAGGTTCATGCTTCATTTGTTGAGATAAAGACAAATTTTTTAATTCGCAATTTCATAAAAATTGAGTTAATTAAACCTTCATATATCGGAAAAAGATATGAAAGAGCAAGTTCAGGATTCATTCCTGATAATATTTTAGATCGTATTGCTGATAATAGATTAGATCGTAACAATATCAATCCTTTTTATTCCAAGACGAAGATTCAATCATTTAATCAACATCAAGGAACTATGGGTACTTTGTTAAATCGAAACAAGGATTACCAATCTTTTATTATTTTGTCATCATCCAATTGTTCTCAAATGCATCGATTCCAAAATAATAATAATACTGTGAAAAAAAAAAGGAATCCCCTATTCCTATATATATTTGTTTTGGGTCCACTAGGTACTAGTGTATCTAAAATAATGAATTTTTATATATTTTGTAATTTAATAACTTATAATGAGATCTTATTAAATAAATATTTTTTTTCTAACTATTTTGCTAATTGGTTTGATTTTTTTGACAATTTGAAAGAGATTTTCTTGCTACTCAACATCATTTTACTAGATATAGAGAATTCTAAGTTTGATCCATGTGTCATCGTAAGGCCATCTCTTTTGGAACAGACTGTCAAAGTATTGATTCAAGTCTATAATACATATAGAATACTTCAACCTGAAGTAGCTGAATATTGTTTAATCGATGAGAATAGGAGAATTTACAATCCGGATCTACCGATAAGCTTTTTTTTGAACCCATTCAATTGGAATTGGTACCCTTTCGTTCAAGATGATAGTTGGGAAGAGACATCGACAAAAATAAATCTTGGACAATTTATTTGCGAGAATTTGTGTATATTTCAAGACGAATCATATGTCAAAAAATCTGGTCAAATTGTAATTATTAATCTTGATTCCTTAATTATAAGATCAGCTAAGCCCTATTTGCTCACTTCAGGTGCAACTATTCATGGTCATTATGGGGAAATATTTTATAAAGGAGATGTATTGGTTACATTTCTATATGAAAAATCGAGATCTAGCGATATAACGCAAGGTCTTCCAAAAGTAGAAAAATTTTTCGAAGTACGTTCGATTGATTTAATATTGATAAACCTAAAAAGGAGAGTTGAAGGCTGGAATCAACGTATATCAAGAATTCTTGGAGTACCTTGGGTTTTCTTCATTGGAGCTGAGCTAACCATAGCCCAAAGTCGTATTTCTTTGGTTAATGAGATCCAAAAGGTTTATCGATCTCAGGGGGTACATATCCATAATAGACATATCGAAATGATTGTACGTCAAGTAACATCAAAAGTGTTGGTTTCAGAAAATGGAATGTCTAATGTCTTTTTACCTAGAGAATTAATTGGATTATTACGAGCCGAACGAGCAGGACGTGCTTTGGATGAAGCAATCTTTTATCGGGCAATCCTATTGGGAATAACAAGAGCCTCTCTAAATACTCAAAGTTTCATATCTGAAGCAAGTTTTCAAGAAACCGCTCGAGTTTTAGCAAAAGCTGCTCTGCGAGGTCGTATTGATTGGTTGAAAGGTCTGAAAGAAAATGTTGTTCTGGCAAGAATTCTACCTATTGGTACCGGATTGAAAAAAAGTTTGTATTCTTCAAGACAAGATAAGAACTTTGCTTTAGAAAAAAAAATAGAAAATCTATTTGAGTTGGAAATGAGAGATATTATGTTACATCATAAAGAATTATTATGATAAAGAATTTTTTTCTTCTGATATGATAAAAAATCTAAATCAAGAGGTGGAGAATACCACCTTTCCTGAATCATTTTTAAACTTAAACACAGAAAGCACAAATCCAATAAGCGGCGATTCCTCTTAATATTGATCAACAGATCAAAGGAATAGCAAAGACCTAAGACCTAACCAAGATAATAAAGATTCTCAAAGAAATCTATGATATAAGAAATCAATAATATAAGAAATCCATAATATAAGAAATCCATAATAATAATATAAGAAATCCATAATATCCATAAAAAAGGGAGGTAGAAAAAAGATGAAAAAAAAGAAAAAAAATGGCAGTGCCATATAAATCCACAATATCCATAGAGAGGAGAAGTACAAAGAAGATGAAAAAAAAGAAAAAAAATGGCAGTGCTAGAAAAGATAACAATGAAAAAGAGCAATTTGTTTATGAGGGAACTGTGGTGGAACCGATCAAAGATATCATGTTCCACGTACGTTTGCACCATAATAGTCAAACTGTTCTGGGTTATCTATCTGGCAATATGCGCCGTAATCGTATACGTGTGTTACTAGGGGATAGAGTCAAGATACAAATAAGCGAATTCGATTCAAAAAAAGGAAGAATTTTTTATCGATTTCCTCCTCTATCAAAGCAGACTAGGATAGAACAAACTCATAATGATCATCAAACGATGGAGAATAGCGCCTCTCCTGAATCATTCTTAAACTTAAAAAAAGAAAGCACAAATCCAATAAGCAACGATTCCCCTCAATCAACAGATCAAAGGAATAGCAAAGACACAAAGTTTAACCAAGATGAGACAGATTAGGTTCTTAATTCTCTTTCTGGGACCTAATAAAGAGTTTTTCATCTCAATAAAAAAAATATAAAAAATAGATATAGATTAGATGAGTTTTATTTTTTCCCAATGAATTCAAAAAAAAAAATAAGAAATATGAAAATTGGAGCATCTGTTCGTAAAATTTGTCAAAGATGTCGATTAGTTCGTAGGCGTAGACAACTTACAGTGATTTGTCCCAATTTGAAACATAAAAAAAGGCAAGGTTAATATTTCTCATTCAAAAAACCCTTTCTTTATAAATTTTTGATCACTTTGTTGAACGATTTTTTTTTGATACAGGAAAAAAAGGAAAAAGTTTTTTTTGCTGGAATGGTACTATCTCTAATAATATTTTGCATATTATTTTAATAAATAATATTAAATTAAATAATTAAAGAAGATTTAATAACGAAGAACATTGAAGAATTCAAAAAAAAGGAAAGAGAGGGATTCGAACCCTCGGTAAACAAAAGCCTACATAGCAGTTCCAATGCTACGCCTTCAACCACTCGGCCATCTCTCCTATATGATAATTTATATAATATATTATAATATTCTTAAATAAAACTATTCCATGTATCAAATAAAAGAAAAAGGAATGAAGACAAGAAATCATGGATTTTCACCTTTCTTTATTCAAGAATATATTCTTTATTAAAAAATATATGAATATGAAAAAGTAAAATAATGAGTATGAAATGAGTATAAAATTCGAATCAGAGTCAATCAAATAAGTATTTCAAAAAATTGTTTTTTTGTCATGTATCCATGGTGAATTACCGGTAGAAGGTTCCATCGGAACAATTATTAAAGGCACCTCGCTTAAAAAAAAAAAATAAAAGAAAAGGAAATAGGAGATAAAATAGAAAATAACTAATAAATTCATAAAGAATCTACCAATAATTGAAAAAATAATTCTTTGAATTATTTTCCAAATTCAAGAGATTCTTATGGCAATTCTAATAGATATCCACATTAAAATTATCCTTTTTCTTTGTTCTTTTCCATGGATTTTAGAGATTCTTATAGAGAATGAGAATTTTGATACAATAAAGATGTTTACTCTGTTGAACATGATTATCAAAAGAAAGTTCTCTGATTTCATTAAATATGATTTTATGAAAAAAAAATATTTTTTTACTCTTTTTTTCACTATTTTTTCTTTTTTTTCTCATAAAAAAAAAACAAAAAATAGTGGAAATCCAAGAGAAATGCAAGTGTAAGCAGAAGAAATGTTTGAACTTCGTAACACAATTGCGGAAATTTATGGACAAAATACTGGTCAACCTATAAATGTTATACAGAATGATCTGGAAAGAGATACTTTTATGTCCACAACCGAAGCTCAAGATTATGCTATTATCGATCATATAGCAATTGAAAAAAATCCTTGATGATCGGAGTTTTTTTTCTCAATTGATAGGAGAATGGGATATCATTCAATTTTTTTCTATCCTATACAAGAACTTTTTGTTTTTGTATAGGATACATCAAAATTTTTTGGTATCCTAAATATAGGATATTCAAGTTGGTGAATTGAAAAAAAAATGAACTTTTTTTTTCAGTCAAAATTCGATCAGAGGAAATTTATGAATGTTATATCATCTTCCATTAGAGCATATAATGTGTTATTTGAGATATCTGGTGTAGAAGTAGGCCAACATCTCTATTGGCAAATAGGAGGTTTACAAATCCATGCCCAAGTACTTATCACTTCTTGGATCGTAATTGGAATTTTGTTAGTGTCAGTCATCATAGCTGTTCGGAATCCACAAACCATTCCAACAGATGGTCAGAATTTTTTTGAATATATTCTCGAATTTATTCGAGATTTAAGCAAAACTCAAATTGGAGACGAATATGGTCCTTGGGTTCCCTTTATAGGAACAATGTTCCTATTTATTTTTGTTTCTAATTGGTCAGGTGCTCTTTTCCCTTGGAAAATTATCGAGTTACCTCATGGAGAGTTAGCCGCCCCCACGAATGATATAAATACTACGGTTGCTTTAGCTTTACTCACGTCAGTAGCATATTTTTATGCGGGTCTTAGCAAAAGAGGATTGAGTTATTTCGAGAAATATATTAATCCAACTCCAATCCTTTTACCAATTAATATTCTAGAAGATTTTACAAAACCTTTATCTTTGAGTTTTCGACTTTTTGGAAATATATTAGCTGATGAATTGGTAGTTGTTGTTCTTGTTTCTTTAGTCCCTTTAATAATTCCTATACCTGTCATGTTGCTTGGATTATTTACAAGTGGTATTCAAGCTCTTATTTTTGCAACTTTAGCAGCAGCTTATATAGGAGAATCCATGGAGGGTCATCATTAATTCGTCGAAATAGTCTTTTTTTTAGCTTAGCTTATCCTAATTCCTTTTTGATTCAAGAAAATCTGTTTGCTTGGTTTGAGAATTTAATTATAGAATATACTATAATATAGTATATAGAAAATAATATAGTATATAGAAAAATATAGGAAGATAAAGCACGATTTAAACATAGGAGAGAGGAGATGGACGATATTTTTGAAGTCTAATTTGTAATAAAAGGTTACGCTAAAAGTATTTTATTGAATTTTAAAAAGTCCAGTCATTTTTTTATTTGTTTTGAAGAATTTTTATGGAATTCGAATGAGTTCATATTCAATATGGACTGTTTATGTAAGAACAGTTTTTTTATGCAATATGAGATGTTCACTAGCTAAATAACACTATTTATTATTATTTATATATATAATATAATAAATTATTTCTAAAAAAATAGATTAGAAAATAAATGGTCTGTTTCGTCTGTGATTTTTTTGTATTAAAAAAAAAAACAGATGAACTAAACGATCTCGAAGAAAGAGTAAAAAATTTGAAATGAAAGAGTGGTTGGAAAGGTATAGAAAAATTAAGACTTTATTCAAAAAATTCCATCATAAATAGAAAAAAAAAAGGAAATATCGAAAAAGTTCTGACAATTCATAAATATTAATTATTTCAATTCGTATCGTAGTTTTGAGTTATTTCGACTAATAGATTTACCTATTTTAAAATAGGTAATAATTCTTTGGTTTTTTGTATCATTAACCTTTTCCTTTTTTTAGTGCGAGGAACTTACTATGAATCCACTGATTTCTGCTGCGTCCGTTATTGCTGCTGGATTGGCTGTGGGACTTGCTTCTATTGGACCTGGGATTGGTCAAGGCACTGCTGCAGGTCAAGCTTTAGAAGGTATTGCAAGACAACCAGAAGCAGAGGGTAAAATACGAGGCACTTTATTGCTTAGTCTAGCTTTTATGGAAGCTTTAACAATTTATGGACTAGTTGTGGCATTAGCGCTTTTATTTGCAAATCCTTTTGTTTAATCCTAGTAATAGCAAAAAAAAGTCACTTAGATTATCTATTTTTTGGTATTTTGAAAACTTTAAATTGTGCTTTTTTTTTCTTCGAATTATATCAATAATTTTTTGAATTTACTATATATATATAAAGTAATTTCTAGAAAATTATTTGTATTTTTTGAACCTTTATCCCATAAAGGACTGATTTAAGGATGAGAGATTTCCAGATCGACTCGCCTGTTCTTAGCTTAGTATAAAACTTAGTATAAAAAAAACTTTTTTCCTTTTTCTTTATTTAGGAAAGATCTCAAAGGATGAGAGATAATTCATTATTCAAATGAATTAATC